GATGTGGATTACCTCGAGAAATAGCAATAGAGCTTTTTCAGACATTTGTCATTCGTGGGCTAATCAGACAACGTGTTGCTTCCAACATAGGGATTGCTAAAAGTCAAATTCGGGAAAAAGAACAAATAGTATGGGAAATACTTCAAGAAGTTATGCGGGGGCATCCTGTATTGCTGAATAGAGCACCTACCCTGCATAGATTAGGCATACAGGCGTTCCAACCTATTTTAGTGGAGGGACGTGCTATTTGTTTACATCCATTAGTTCGTAAGGGATTCAATGCAGACTTTGATGGGGATCAAATGGCTGTTCATGTACCTTTATCTTTGGAAGCTCAAGCGGAAGCTCGTTTACTTATGTTTTCTCATATGAATCTCTTGTCTCCAGCTATTGGGGATCCCATTTCCGTACCAACTCAAGATATGCTTATTGGACTCTATGTATTAACGATCGGAAATCGTCGAGGTATTTGTGCAAATAGGTATAATCCATGTAATTACAGAAACTATCAAAATGAAACAAATAACTATCAGTATACGAAAGAGAAAGAACCCTATTTTTGTAGTTCCTACGATGCACTTGGAGCTTATCGGCAGAAACGAATCGATTTCTATAGCCCTTTGTGGCTCCGGTGGAGACTAGATCAACGTGTCATTGCCTCAAGAGAGGTTCCTATCGAAGTTCAATATGAACCTTTGGGTACCTATCATGAGATTTATGGGCACTATCAAATAGTAAGAAGTGTAAAAAAGGAAATCCTTTGTATATACATTCGAACTACTGTTGGTCATATTTCTTTTTATCGAGAAATAGAAGAAGCCGTACAGGGGTTTTGTCGGGCCTATTCATACGGTACCTAACCTAAGTAATTAGATGATATCCCTGGGAATTCGGTTATCTCCGGTTCAACTGGTATCATAATTCCGGAATTTCTACGTGAATCAAGATCGAGGAAAGGAAGTCTTCGAATCACTGACTCAAACCCACTGTCGAATCCTACTCAGCGGAATATGGAGGTACTTATGGCAGAACGGGCCAATCTGGTCTTTCACAACAAAGTGATAGACGGAACTGCCATGAAACGACTTATTAGCAGATTAATAGATCACTTTGGAATGGCATATACATCACACATCCTGGATCAAGTAAAGGCTCTGGGTTTCCAGAAAGCCACTGCTACATCCATTTCATTAGGAATTGATGATCTTTTAACAATATCTTCTAAGGGATGGCTAGTCCAAGATGCTGAACAACAAAGTATGATTTTGGAAAAGCACCATCGGTATGGGAATGTACACGTGGTAGAAAAATTACGTCAATCAATTGAGATATGGTATGCTACAAGTGAATATTTGAGACAAGAAATGAATCCTAATTTTAGGATGACGGATCCTTCTAATCCAGTCCATATAATGTCTTTTTCGGGAGCTAGAGGAAATGCATCTCAGGTCCACCAATTAGTAGGTATGAGAGGATTAATGTCGGATCCCCAGGGACAGATGATTGATTTACCCATTCAAAGCAATTTGCGCGAAGGACTTTCTTTAACGGAATATATCATTTCCTGCTACGGAGCCCGCAAAGGAGTTGTGGATACTGCCGTACGAACATCAGATGCTGGATACCTCACGCGTAGACTTGTTGAAGTAGTTCAACATGTTGTTGTACGTAGAACAGATTGTGGCACTATCCGAGGTATTTCCTTAAGTATTCGAAATGGGATGACAGGAAGAATTTTGATCCAAACACTCATTGGTCGCGTATTAGCAGATGATGTATATATGGGTTTACGATGCGTTGCCGCTCGAAATCAAGATATTGGGATTGGACTTGTCAATCGATTCATAACCTCTCGAGCACAACCAATATATATTCGAACCCCCTTCACTTGTAGGAGTACATCTTGGATCTGTCGATTATGTTATGGTCGGAGTTCCACTCATGGTGACCTGGTCGAATTGGGAGAAGCAGTAGGTATTATTGCGGGTCAATCAATTGGTGAACCAGGGACTCAACTAACATTAAGAACTTTTCATACCGGCGGAGTATTCACAGGCGGTACTGCAGAACATGTACGAGCTCCTTCTAATGGAAAAATCAAATTCAATGAGGATTTGGTTCATCCCACACGTACACGTCATGGACATCCTGCTTTTCTATGTTATATAGACCTATATGTAACTATTGAGAGTCAGGATATTCTACATAATGTGAATATTCCACCAAAAAGTTTTCTTTTGGTTCAAAATGATCAATATGTAGAATCAGAACAAGTGATTGCTGAGATTCGGGCTAGTACATCTACTTTCTCTTTTAAAGAGAAGGTTCGAAAACATATTTATTCTGACTCAGAGGGAGAAATCCACTGGAGTACCGATGTGTACCATGCACCTGAATATACACATGGTAATGTTCATCTCTTACCAAAAACAACTCATTTATGGATACTATCAGGAGGTCCGGGTCCGCGCAGACGCAGTATAGTGCCCTTTTCACTCCACAAGGATCAAGATCAAATGAATCTTCAATCTCTTTCTGTCGAACAGAGATCCATTTCTAACCTCTCAGTGAATAATGATCTAGTGAGACACAAATTGTTTGATTCGGATCCTTCTGGGAAAAGGAGGGAGAGGGTTTTTGGTTATTCAGGACCTGATCGAATCCTCTCCAACGGGCATTGGGATTTCAGATATCCTGCCATTCTTCACGATAATTCTAATTTATTGGCGAAGAGGCGAAGAAATAGATTCATCATCGCATTCCAACATGCTCAAGAACGAGAAACAGAACTATCGCCTCGTTCTGGTATCGCGATTCAAATACCCATAAATGGTATTTTACGTAGAAATAGTATTCTTGCTTATTTTGATGATCCCCGATACAGAAGAAGCAGTTCAGGAATTACCAAATATGGGACTATAGAGGTGGATTCAATCGTCAAAAAAGACGATTTGATTGAATATCGAGGAGCAAAAGAATTGAAACCGAAATACCAAATGCAAATGAAAGTAAATCGATTTTTTTTCATTCCCGAAGAAGTGCACACTTTACCCGGATCCTCGCCCATAATGGTACGGAACAACAGTATCATTGGAGTAGATACACGAATCACTTTAAATACAAGAAGTCGAATAGGTGGATTGGTCCGAGTGGAGAGCAAAAAAAAAAGGATTGAACTGAAAATATTTTCTGGAGATATCCATTTTCCTGGAGAGACAGATAAGATATCTCGGCACAGCGGCATCTTGATACCACCAGAAACGAGAAAAAAAATTTCTAAGGAATCAAAATCAAAACAATTAAAAAATTGGATCTATGTCCAACGGATCACACCTCTCAAGAAAAAGTATTTTGTTTCAGTTCGACCTGTAGTAATATACGAAATAGCTGATGGAATACATTTAGCAACACTTTTCCCCCAGGATCCGCTGCAGGAAAGGGATAATGTGCAACTCCGAGTTGTGAATTATTTCCTTTATGGAAATGGCAAACCAATTCGAGGAATTTCTCACAAAAGTATTCAATTAGTTCGGACTTGTTTAGTATTGAATTGGGACCAAGACCAGACTGGTTCTATAGAAGAGGTTTCTGCTTCCTTTGTTGAAGTAAGGGCAAATGATCTGATTCGAGATTTCATAAGAATGGACTTGGTCTTGGTAAAGTCCCCTATTTCGTATACCGGAAAAAGGAATGATACGACAGGTTCGGGATTGATCCCCGTTAATGGATCAGATCGTCCCAATATCAATCCTTTTTGTTCCAAGGCGAGGATTCAATCACTTAGCCAACACCAAGGAACTGTTCGTACGTTTCTGAATCGAAATAAGGAAGGTGAATCCTTTCTAGTTTTGTCATCATCCAATTGTTCTCGAATTGGTCCATTCAATGTGTTGAAATATAACAATGTTACAAAAGAATCAATTAAAGAGGATCCCATGATTCCAATTAGGAATTCCTTGGGCCCTTTTGGGACGGTACCTAAAATTGCGAATTTTTACTCATCTTATCAGTTAATAACTCATAATGAGATCTTGTTAAAGAAATATTTGCTACTTGATAATCCAAAACAGACTTTCGAAGCACTGAAATATTATTTCATGGATGAAAATGGGATAATTTCAAATCCCGATCCGTGCAGTAACATCATTTTGAATCCGTTTGATTCGAATTGGTACTTTCCCCATCAAGATTATTGTGCAGAGACACGCACAATAATTAGCCTTGGACAGTTTATTTGTGAAAATGTATGTATATCCAAACATGGACCACGCATAAAATCTGGTCAAGTTCTAATTGTTCATCTTGATTCCTTAGTAATAAGATCAGCGAAGCCCCATTTGGCCACCCCAGGAGCAACCGTTCATGGTCATTATGGAGAAATCCTTTACGAAGGAGAGACATTAGTTACATTTATATATGAAAAATCGAGATCTGGTGATATAACTCAAGGTCTTCCAAAAGTGGAACAAGTGTTAGAAGTTCGTTCGATTGATTCAATATCGATGAACCTAGAAAAGAGGTTTGAAGGTTGGGGCGAGCATATGACAGGAATTCTTGGAATTTCTTGGGGATTTTTGATTGGTGCTGAGTTAACCATAGCGCAAAGCCGTTTCTCTTTGGTTAATAAGATCCAAAGGGTTTATCGATCCCAGGGGGTGCAGATCCATAATAGGCATATAGAGATTATTGTACGCCAAATAACATCAAAAGTTTTGGTTTCAGAAGATGGAATGTCTAATGTTTTTTCACCCGGAGAACTAATCGGATTGTTGCGAGCCAAACGAACAGGTCGTGTTTTGGAAGAAGCGATCAGTTACCGAGCCGTCTTATTGGGAATAACGAGGGCGGCTCTGAATACTCAAAGTTTCATATCAGAAGCGAGTTTTCAAGAAACCACTCGAGTTTTAGCAAAAGCCGCTCTACGAGGCCGTATTGATTGGTTGAAAGGACTAAAAGAAAACGTTGTTCTGGGGGGGATGATACCTGTTGGTACCGGATTCAAGGGATTAGTTCACCATTCAAGGGAACACAACAACATTCCTTTGGAAATCCAAAAGAAGAGTAGATTCGAGGGGGAAATGAGAGATATTTTGTTCCACCACAGAGAATTATTTCGTTCTTGCCTAGAAACGAATTTCCATGATACATCAGAACAACCTTTTATGGGATTTAATGATTCATAAGAGCAGACTCATTCTTTTAATCATCTGGTCCGGTCATTGGATTTGGTCATTTTGGTAATAAAGATAATTAAAGAATAGACAGGAGTTTAATGGCCTGGACCATGTATTAACGGAGCAATCCCCGTTAGAAGGTTCCGTCGGAACAATTATTTATTTCAGGGTACCTCGTCTCTTTTTTTTAAGAGGAAGTGTGGGGAGAAATGACAAGAAGATATTGGAACATCAATTTGGAAGAAATGCTGGAAGCAGGAGTTCATTTTGGTCATGGTACTAGGAAATGGAATCCTAGAATGGGACCTTACATCTCTGCAAAGCGTAAAGGTATTCATATTACAAATCTTACTAGAACCGCTCGTTTTTTATCCGAAGCCTGTGATTTAGTTTTTGATGCAGCAAGTAGAGGAAAACACTTCTTAATAGTTGGTACGAAAGATAAAGCAGCGGATTCAGTAGCATCGGCTGCAATAAGGGCTCGGTGTCATTATGTCAATAAAAAATGGCTTGGTGGTATGTCAACGAATTGGTTCACTACAGAAACGAGACTTCATAAGCTCAGGGATTTGAGAGCAGAACAAAAGACGGGAAGGCTCAACCGTCTCCCGAAAAGAGATGCAGCAATGTTAAAGAGACAATTATCTCACTTGCAAACATATCTGGGCGGGATCAAATATATGACGGGGTTACCCGATATTGTAATCATCATCGATCAGCAAGAAGAATATACAGCTATTAGAGAATGCGCCACCTTGGGTATTCCAACGATTTGTTTAATCGATACAAATTGTGACCCGGATCTCGCGGATATTCCGATTCCAGCCAACGATGACGCTATAGCTTCAATCAGATTCATTCTTAACAAATTAGTATCGGCAATTTGTGAGGGCCGTTCTAGCTATATAAGAAATCATTGATTATTAATCAAAAATCCACTAAGTCAATTATTTCGGGAATTTAATAAATTTATGGAAATGGAATCGGTTACTATTGCTGAATCTCAAAAACGAGATAAAAATCACTGGGGGTATTATATGATTACTTGGTATCTGAAATATACACTGAAATATAAGATTCAAGTAGGAGAGTCGAGAAAGAGATGGTTGAATCAAAATAATTCCTTTTTAAGTTCCAAGAGGGCAATATGAACGTTCTACCCTGTTCTATCAACACACTAAAAGGGTTATACGAGATATCCGGTGTGGAAGTAGGCCAACATTTCTATTGGCAAATAGGAGGTTTCCAAGTCCATGCCCAAGTACTTATCACTTCTTGGGTCGTAATTGCTATCTTATTAGGTTCAGCCGCTATAGCTGTTCGGAATCCACAAACCATTCCAACCGACGGTCAGAATTTCTTCGAATATGTCCTTGAATTCATTCGAGATTTGAGCAAAACTCAGATTGGAGAAGAGTATGGTCCTTGGGTTCCCTTTATAGGAACTATGTTCCTATTTATTTTTGTTTCTAACTGGTCGGGTGCTCTTTTACCTTGGAAAATTATAGAGTTACCTCACGGGGAGTTAGCTGCACCTACGAATGATATAAATACTACTGTTGCTTTAGCTTTACCCACGTCAGTGGCGTATTTCTATGCAGGTCTTACCAAAAAGGGATTGGGCTATTTCAGTAAATACATTCAACCAACTCCAATACTTTTACCAATTAATATCTTAGAAGATTTCACAAAACCTTTATCACTTAGTTTTCGACTTTTCGGGAATATATTGGCTGATGAATTGGTAGTTGTTGTTCTTGTTTCTTTAGTGCCTTCAGTAGTTCCTATACCCGTCATGTTCCTTGGATTATTCACAAGCGGTATTCAAGCTCTTATTTTTGCAACTTTAGCCGCGGCTTATATAGGTGAATCCATGGAAGGCCACCATTGACTAGCTTCCCAAACCAAAAAGTCCTACTCAAAATATATCCAAAATTGATGGGTGGCCCAAGATATTCATTTGGATAACATGATATATACATATATATGATATATATATGAATCATACGATATTACGATTCATAAATTGGATAAGAATTGTTATCTGTTTGCGGCGTGTGACTAAACAAAAAAAACTATGTTCTTACGTTCTATAGAAAGAATCATTCCCGTTTCATTTGAATTGAATTCAATTCAAAGATTCCCCGAAAATTGTAATTAATTGCAATGCAATCGGATCAATCCAACTTTGATATGTGATGGTTCGGGCTGATGAATCTGTCCCTTTGTATCCATGTGGGATAATGATACACAAAAAGAAGAGTTTACGAATAAGATTAATACAAAAGTGGGTTAGGGAGGTCGAGCTAGGTATATGGCATATATATATATATATATGCCATATACCGCGTATGTTTAGCACAATGATTCTAGAATCCGATTCAATATATTCAATATAAGAAAGATGCCGATGGTTTACGTTATGGAAGAAAGACACGTATATGTGATATTATATATTCACTAGTTATATATGGGCTATCTTTTTATATTATATTATTTGATTTGTCATCTCGCCGAATTTAGATGGATTCCGAATTCTTCTATTTCTTTGTTTCGAAATGGAAATAGAAGGGCTAGAACCATATGGATTTACAAAGAATCAATGAATAGGGAATAAAAGGAGATATCAAAGTAGTTATGATGATTCATTAATATCATCATTTCAACCCGGAGTTCTTAATTCCGACCGGATAGATATTAGTGGTGGAATAATAAGCAATAATTCATTGTGTATCATTAACCATTTCTTCATTTTGGTATGAGGAGCTTACCATGAATCCCCTGATTTCTGCCGCTTCCGTTATTGCTGCTGGATTGGCCGTAGGGCTTGCTTCTATTGGACCTGGGGTTGGTCAAGGTACTGCTGCGGGCCAAGCCGTAGAGGGGATCGCAAGACAACCAGAAGCAGAAGGTAAAATACGCGGTACTTTATTACTTAGTCTGGCTTTTATGGAAGCTTTAACAATTTACGGACTGGTCGTGGCATTAGCGCTTTTATTTGCGAATCCTTTTGTTTAATCTGCGAATCCTTTTGTTTAATCCTAGAAATCCTCCCTGAAACGTGAAAAATACGTACTTATTTGATTGCCTTGACCTTGCTGCTTGCTTCTTCGAATTCTAACAAGACTTCACTCCTACAATACAATCACTTATTCGTTGAGACAATACCCCGGGGGTAGCACTGATTTCAGGAATTAGCAGATCTGCTCGCTTTCTTCCTTTCCGGCCTTAGTCCAATGGAAAGGAAACCCCTTTTTATTTTACTTTTAGGGAGTGTTGCAACAAACGGGGTATTTCGCAATTGACACGATACCTGGGACCCAGGGACCCTATAAGACACTTATTGGGAACTGAAATGGAAAGAAAAAAAGAGAATTTTTCATTTCGTTTCTTATTTCATAATTGAAATTCATATTAAGAATTTAATCAAAAATAAATAAAATAATAATTAAAAAAAAAGAGAAGGAAAGAAAATAGAAAAAAAGGGTGAAGTGCTACAAAAAGAACTCTGTTCGATTTTATTAGTCCTATCTATAAGCTATAAAAGGAGAGCATATGAAAAATGTAACCGATTCTTTCGTTTCCTTGAGTCACTGGCCATCCGCCGGGAGTTTCGGGTTTAATACCGATATTTTAGCAACAAATCCAATAAATCTAGGTGTAGTGCTTGGTGTATTGATCTTTTTCGGGAAGGGAGTGTGTGCGAGTTGTTAATTTCAAGAATAGGCTGGATCCAACCGGCTGCACTTTTTTTTTCTTTATCTTTATAAAGAGGAAAGAAAGGTGCACGATCTCGACGAATTACTTCTGAATAAATTATATGTAAGAACCGTAGCATTTCGTGACTCATTGGTAAATAAACTTTGATTCTCTATTAACCAATAGTGTGGGACCATTAACATGGTTAAAGCTAAACCGCTTGAAGTCCAGGCACAACATGGTACTCTTTCTACCGATGCGTTAGTACGGAGATGATTTCAAAATGAATAGTTGGGAATTTATCCGATATAGAGCACTCATATCGATAAAATAATTTGAACCATTTACTGGAAATGGGTACTTCACCCTTTTTTTAGCCAATGCTGAATCGACGACCTATGTATAAAATAAGAAGAATTTTTTGGATTTGAAAAAAGAAATCAAAATAAATAATAAATAAATAATAAATATTAGTAGAAAAATACAAAAAAAAGAAACGACTTTGCTGACAATTACAGATTTTTTTGTCTGGTCAGAAGAGCCCTCCGGGAATACTGGTCGTGTATCATTTTCTATATTTTGGAATACAAACAGAGAAGAGAGGGTAGGCTCATTACATTCAAAGATATGGGAATGTCCCATAAGTAACTGAGCGTGAGAGCCAAATGAATCGAAAGATTCATGTTCGGTTCGGGAAGAGATCATGGAAGTTGTGAAATTGATGGGGAAATAATCTACTTTCATTAAGTGATTTATTAGATAATCGAAAACAAAGGATCTTAAGTACTATTCGCAATTCGGAAGAACTGCGTGGAGGAGCCGTTGAGCAGCTCGAAAAAGCTCGGGCTCGCTTACGGAAAGTGGAAATGGAAGCAGATGAGTATCGAGTGAATGGATACTCGGAGATAGAACGAGAAAAAATGAATTTGATTAATGCCACTGATGAAAATTTGGAACGATTAGAAAATTACAAAAATGAAACCATTCATTTTGAACAACAAAGAGCGATTAATCAGGTCCGACAACGAGTTTTCCAACAAGCCTTACAAGGAGCTCTAGGAACTCTGAAAAGTTGTTTGAACAGCGAGTTACATTTACGCACCATTAGTGCTAATATTGGCACGCTC